CTCAATTGATCCCTTGTTACTGCTCATAAGATAAGTAATAGTTAGGGATAGGGATGACAGGATTTGAACCCGTGACATTTTGTACCCAAAACAAACGCGCTACCAAGCTGCGCTACATCCCTTTCAATTGGTTTACAGTGTCATTGTAAAGAATCTTTGTCTTGTTTTCCACATCTTGATTTTGATTTTCTCCGTTGATATATATAACCGGCGATTTTTTTTCTTTTTAGTTTCATATCGTATAACATATAATATTAATTAAAAATTTTATATTTATAAAAGACTTATATACAAAAATAAATATGAAACCCGCCTAAAAAAATCTAAAAAAATGAATATTTTTAGGGAATGCTCGGGCAGAGACCTCTTTTTTTTTTTGTTAAAAAAAAAAATATCTAATGAATTTTTGTACATTTCAATTTGAATTAGGGATTCTGTGTACAAATACAAGTGGTTATTAACTAAATAACCATATATATGTATTACTCTTATGTATTACAAATTACAATAATAACCATATATATGTATTACTATTATGTATTACAAATTACAATAAAGAATAAGAATAAAGAAGGAGGATTTTAAATGCGAGATCTAAAAACATATCTCTCCGTGGCACCAGTGGTAAGTACTCTATGGTTCGGGGCTTTAGCCGGTCTATTGATAGAGATCAACCGTTTATTCCCGGATGCCTTGATATTCCCCTTTTTTAATTCTAGTTATTGACACGTTAAGGGGTGAAGAAGATTAGAGATACAATCAAATATCTGTGATTAATCCCCCCTTATTTTTTTTTTTTAGAGTTAGAATAGAAAAGAGAAAGAATAAAAGTGGATTCAACTTCAGTGAAACTCGGAATCCGGGCCCTGGCTTCAATTGAATTTAATTAATAATCAATTCAATTTCTATTAATAATAGAGTGAGCCTGGAAATGGAATGGCTAGGGTGGGGCAACAATATCCTACAAGAAACTTAAATGAAAACTGAAATACTGTACTGTCATTCTAAATAGAGTTAGAAATCGTTGTATTACTTAATTTTTACTATAACTATATTGATACTGATTGCAACGAAATCTTTCATAATTTGATTTCGAGTTAGCAACTTCTATTTTTTTTTGTTCCTTTCTTCGCTTCGAATCGGAAAATAGAAGAATTAAGTAAATCAAAAACCCAAAGGAGGTTCATGGCGAAGAGCAAAGATATCCGAGTAACGGTTATTTTGGAATGTACCAGTTGTGTTCGAAACAGTGTTAATAAGGAATCAACGGGTATTTCCAGATATATTACTCAAAAGAATCGACACAATACACCTAGTCGATTGGAATTGAGAAAATTCTGTCCCTGTTGTTGCAAACATACGATTCACGGAGAGATAAAGAAATAGAGAAAATTGATCACTTTGGTGTCCCCCTCTAAGGAACGTTAATTATATATAACATATATTTAATATATATAACATATATTTAATAGAAATTATAAATATTTAAATAGAAACAAAAAAAGAAACAAAAGAAATCCTATTTTGTAAGAAATAGTATTTTCGGTATAAGGAATAAACAAACCATGGATAAATCTACGCGACTCTTTCTTAAATCCAAACGATCTTTTCGTAGGCGTTTGCCCCCGATCCAATCGGGGGATCGAATTGATTATAAAAACATGAGTTTAATTAGTCGATTTATTAGTGAACAAGGAAAAATATTATCTAGACGGGTGAATAGATTGACCTTAAAACAACAACGATTAATTACGATTGCTATAAAACAAGCTCGTATTTTATCTTCGTTACCCTTTCTTAATAATGAAAAACAATTTGAAAAAAGCGAGTCGACTACTAGAACTACTGGTCTTAAAACAAAAAAAAAATAGGTTTAGTTTACTCTTCAATTGAATTCAAATTCCAATCTAAACTCAAATGAAATGCGGATTAATGTTTTGTTCGAAAACTACGATAATCCATGTCGTGTTGTAAGAAAAAAGAGAATGAGAATCGGTGAAGAAGAATAAATCTTTTTTTATTGAACGTGGTTGCTCATTTTGACGACTTTATCATATGATTCTATTTTCTCATACAAATCTCTACCCTACCTTCCCGGAGTTCAGTCTCCGGGGAATTTTTTTTTATTTTATGATCTCGTTGGAAATCATATAAAGACAATTCCTATTTAATATAGCTATTTGTGCAAGTATTTTACGATTAATAAGCAACCGACTCTTGTACAGATTATACATAAAATTACTATAACTATAGTATACTTTAATTTGATTCTCACGAATTACTGCATTTATTCGACTAATCCACAAACGACGAAAATCTCTTTTTTTCCTATCTCTATCCCGATGAGCCGAAACCAAAGCTTTTATTTTCTCTTGAGTAATAGTTCGAGTAAGTCTTGAATGAGCCCCTCGAAAGCTTGATGTAAATAAGCGAATTTTTGTCCTACGTCTCCGAGCTATATATCCTCGTTTAATTCTGGTCATTGAATAAATGAAACTTTGATGAATAACTATTTGATTTCTTTTCTTTCAGTTATTCTTTTCCCTTTCCTAGTCTATTAATAACAAAACGGATTCTTCCAATGTATAAAATAAAAATTCCAATGGCTTTTGCTACTATAACCTTCCCAACCACGATTTTTTTTCTTTTTATTTCTAAGCATTTCACCTCGAAATAATAAATTGCATTGATACTAGGTATCAAAAAAACATAGTACATTAAATAATATAAATGGATAAAAAAATAGTGGGTTCCGTCGTTTCTATGGTTACTTCTTAAACGGCGAGGTCCTCTCTATACACCGGAGCCCCTTCCTTCATTTAATCAATGCTATTCTTAACTTGTACAGTTCATACTCTTTGGCTCTACCCATGAAATATCTAGTAATAGGTCTTTCACAACGAAATCTACCTATACAGTAACGGTATTTAAGTATGAAGATTAGCTGGGTAGCTGACCCTGTTAGTCCGTTCTGGTAAGAGTAAGGGCATAATCTTTCCGCTTTTTAAATAGGATTTCCCCTGCTTAATGGATAATAATTTGCTACCAATGGGGAAGTCTTTCTCATCTTAAATTTCAAATGGAGGTGATTGGATTTGCACCAATGGAAACCATAAATTTGAGAATTTGATACACAATAGAAGGATAAATATTATTAATAGGTTTTTTTGAAGATTAAGATAGTGAATGAAGTTCTTCCATTCTATCTTATTTTATTGGTCCTACTGATACTGGAATAATTTGTTTCCTTTCTTTTGTCTTATTCCATGATCTGAACGAGTCGCACATACACCCTAGTACATGTTCCTCGGCGCTGAGGGCATCCCCGAAGAGCGGGAGATTTTGTAACATTTCTGATTGGCTGTCTTGTGTTTCTAATAAGTTGTTTAATAGTTGGCATGTTGAGTTGGATACATAATGAGCTGGTTTAGATCAATCTTAACCCGATGATTATGATATGAATTCCTTATATTCTACATTAATAGATTAATTACTAGAAATATTATAAAAATATTATAATTATTATAATATAAAATAGAAATGGTAAGAAGATAAAATCTCAAATCATGTATTTGCGCAGAATCCTTGCTAATTCATTTTTTATTCAACCGCTACAAGATCAACAATTCCATGAGCTTGGGCTTCTGCTGCTGACATAAAAACATCCCTTTCCATGTCTTCGGATACAACCCATAAAGGTTTGCCTGTTCTTTGTGCATAAACCCTTGTGATAGTTTCGCGCAGTTTCAGTAGTTCTTCCGCTTCCAGGACAAATTCTGCCGCTTGTGCCTCATAAAAAGAACTAGCGGGTTGATGGATCATTACCCTGATGATATAACAGAATCCAAAATTCTTCTATCTCGCACGATAAGGCTAGACAGATAAAGAATAATAAAAAACAAAGATAGAATTGAAGAACCGTACAGGCATCTTTTGCGTATTGCATACGGCTCTACTATGGAATTTCTTTTTACCTTCCATCCAAGAAATATAAATCTTTTTACCTTCCATCCAAGAAATATAAAACCATCCAAGAAATATAAAATAGAGAGGTTCTATCAGATCCAGATCGGTAAATGATCCAATAACCACCCTTCCTTTTTTTTGTTGGAGTAGCTAAAAAATACTATGATGGTTCCGCTGCTTTATTATTTCATCTGTTATTTTATTTAGCAATCCCAAAGTTTCTTTTTTTTTTTCATATTCTTTCATAAGATAAATATTGTTAAAAGCTTTTCGGTGTGAAAACAAAAAAGTTTGTGACGCTGAATATAGGCTCCCGATAGATCAGATAAAATCGTAAATAGCCCTTTTCCCAGACTACTCTTTCGATACATAATCGAATGGTTTTGGAAAAAACAAAAAAATTTCTCATATCGAATTCGAAGTGCCATGCTATTTTTACTTAATATTTATATGGCGAAGGCATAGTCTTCTTTTTTTTTTTCTCAAATAAAAGACTCATTGGCGCCAAGCGTGAGGGAATGCTAGACGTTTCGTAATTTCTCCTCCTGCCAGAATAAAAGATCCCATTGAAGCGGCTAATCCCATGCATACTGTCTGTACATCTGGTTTCACAAATTGCATAGTATCATAAATAGATATTCCGGGTATTACCCATCCGCCCGGAGAGTTTATAAACAAATACAGATCTTTGGTATCATCCTCCATACTGAGATATACCATAAGGCCGATAAGTTGATTCGATAGCTCATTATCAATTCCTTGGCCTACAAAAAGTAGTCTTTCTCGATAAAGTCGGTTGATTAGGATAAAATTTGATCCCTTAGGAGCCGTACATGCACCTTTTGATGCATACGGTTCACCAAAAATCGTGAAAAAGAATCAATGTGTAGATTTCAACCCTTTTTTTTTCTTTTTTCATAGCGGGCTTTTTCGAACTTCTAACGAAAGGCCTTTTTCTTACATTTTTCAAAAAAGACGACTTTTGACCCGTTTACTTATATTATAAGTATTATAAGAAAAAAAAAAATAATGTA